CTTGAGTCGAGCTGAAGGCAAGAGACAAGCAATTGAGGCGAATCTAGCTCTCAGACGAGCTAGGACACGAGTAGAGGCTATCAATGTTATTTCGTAGTAGTAGTAGTCGATGCATCAGAATAATCAAAAGAAGTTCTGTTTATACACCATATTATTCTGCCAATTAGATACAATCAATTGTAACCTGACGCACCGAACAAAAAAAAATATGAGTTATGAGTAGAGTAGTGGAAAGAGAAAAGATACAAAATCAATAAAAAAAAGAAGGTGGGTAGAAAAACTTATTAGATACCGGAGTCAATGGTATCTAATAAGTTTTACCTACTATTGGATTTGAACCAATGACTCCTGCCGTATGAAAGCAATACTCTAACCGCTGGGTTAAGTAGGTCCTTTATCATCAAAAAAATAGGATATATCGGGGATTATAATTATAGATGAAATCTTACTTATAAGCAATATCAATCCTCGGCAGGAAACAGATCAGAGAACTATCATGTGGGATCATGAAATATCCATCTTGACAAGAAATTCTCTATATGTTAAGATATATATGACTAAGGGCTATAGCTCAGTTAGGTAGAGCACCTCGTTTACACGCGCGCCAATGCTTTTTCAGGGGAGTCCATCATGCAATCAACAGAATTGATTTTATTGAGAAATAAATGTCTTACTCCATGGATTCGAGGGAACAAGAGAACAATAGCCTGACAAATAAATATTAGGTTCGGTCCGATTCAAGTACCAAATAGAACCCATCATTGATTTGATAATTGATAAGGTGAATACCCAGTCCATTCAATGCTAGGCATAATGAGTATTAAGTATAAGGACCTCAAAATAACCTCTTTTCATCCTATGAACTTTAAGGTGTATGAAGTATCATATTTGACTCTTGGAGCGGAGCGATAGAGACTCCATTTCACTTAGGTTGATCTAGGCCGGAGGCAGACCTACGTCAAGGTAACCCTTCTTTGAAACACTTTGGTATTGCTCCTGGATCAGAATCCAAATAATGAATCAGAGCACATGGAGCCATCTCGTTATCTTCTTATCTTCCTGTCAAGAAAAAATATGGTGGACTAGCCGATCTTTACATCAGTTGATGAAAGAGCCCAATGCAAAAAAAATGCATGTTGGGTCTTTGAAACAGTTCGAATCATTTCGATAATAAAAAGTTTGATCTGTTTTACCGAGAAGGTCTACGGTTCGAGTCCGTATAGCCCTATACATTTCTATTTTTATAGAATTTGGATTTCCTCATTAATACTTGTGGCCGGTCGGTTGATTGGTCCATAGAAATGGAGTCATTCCCACATGCTCACGGAGATCCCCGGGGGATGCAAATGAAAACAATTAGTCATTTCAATGGAAATGGAGCCAATATCGGATAAAAAAATCAATTCTAATTCATTTCAAGATGTTTCAAATCAAATATCGGATAAAAAAATCAATTCTAATTCATTAATCCACGTGGGTGAATTACATACAACTTTTTCCTCTTTTCTTGTCCATGATCAAAGAGTCAGTGATATGTGATATTCCTTTGTTTTTGTATACCCAATACTAGTACTAGAGTACTAGTCAATTTACGAAGTAAAAATCATGACATGAGCCTGGCTAAAAACTCCAACCTGACCCAACCAAATCGAATAGCAAGTCACATGGATCGAGGACCTACTCTTGTTCTTGTATTTGTGGAAAAGCCAGCGTTTCAAAAACGAAGCTCTTTTTTAAGTTTCATTGTAAACAATGTAAAGTCAAATAGGCTTTTTGTATAACTTGCCTAGCAAAGGAAAAACAAGTAATCATTTTTCTGTTTCTGTACAATCCTTATCCTTTTTTATTCCAATCTACCCCAATCCAATTGCTCGTCATTCCAATTCTACTGAATACAGACTTTATGCAAGAAAAGAAGATTAGGGGCCCATTTGCACTTGGGCGAGTTAGGAATCCCCCAACTCATTACTTTTTGGCGGAACAACAATCCCAATTTATTGTTTCAGAGATAAAAAAGGGTTCTAAATGTATCTGTGCCCTCTTTCTATGAGTTAGTTTGGGTTGGGGATTTAGTCTGTCGAATCGTTCGATAACGTGTGATTCCATCAGAAGTATCTTCTGTTGATCATTTACAATTCAGCCGACTCCACCACTACCACTGTGCTACGCTCCATTGTTCCATTGTGTAAGTTTGCTTCAAAAGAAACCCTTTTCTTTTTATTGTTACGAGCGAAACCTAACCCATTGCTTACTAGGTGTTATTTTTTGAAATGAAAAAGTATTTCAAGCCATTCCATTCCATTTCGAACCAATTTCGAATACTAAAGATCGCGTGACTCTTTGAAGACTTCTAACTGTATTTAAATAAGAATTAAATAACTCGGTGGTTTCTGGGGGCCAGGGTCAGGTAGGGATAGTACAATCAAAAAGTCTCCAGTTTAGGTATAGGAACATATGAGTTATTATATAGTTATTATATGTAATGTAAGGGTTCCTCGTA